TCTTTCGAATCCTTGTTGCGAAGTCGATAAATTATACGTCCTCTGGTTGAATCATAACGACTTACTTCAATTTTAACTCTATCGCCTGGTAGTATCCGTATAAAACTACGTCGGATCTTTCCCGAAACATAACCTAGAATCATATCTTGATTATCTAAGCGAATCCGGAACATACCGTTGGGAAGGGATTCAGTAATTAAACCTTCATGAATCCATTTTTGTTCTTTCATTCCAGGTAAAGCCTCCTTAAAGTATCAATTGATGGAGGAGGAACGATATTAGACAACCCGCCTCTTTTCTTTTTGTTTTCACAAATAAGAAGTTTCGGACCCAATTCGTATATTAGAAGGATTACCATATATAACACAAAACTTCTCCACCAATTCGTTCTAGTCGAGCCTCTCGGTCTGTCATTATACCTCGAGAAGTAGAAATAATTACAATTCCCATCCCACCTAAAATTCTAGGAATTCGTTGGTAGTTCGAATAGATTCGTAGACCAGGCCGGCTGATCCGTTTTAAATTTAAAAAATTTATATAAGACCTTTTCCTATTCCTTCTATGCCGTAGGGTTAAAACCAAAAAATATTTTTTTATTTCTTTATGTTTTCTCACGTTTTCGATAAAACCTTCTCGTAAAAGTATTTTAACAATATTTTCAGTGATATTAGTATATGCTATTCGAACCACCCTTTTTCTATCCATATCAGCATTTCGTATAGAAGTTATTATGTCAGCAATAATATCCCTACCCATGGTGAATTAAATTTCTTGGTGCTCCCCAATTTTGATATAATCAACATGTTTTTTTTTACTTATTTGTTTATGAATTTAAATTTAAATTAAAGGCATATGCGTGAGACACAATCTACTAAAAATTCTGAATATATTTCTTAATCTCTTTCTTTCAAATACTTTACTATAACCAATGGTATTATCTTATTTCTCTTTCTTTCAAATACTTTACTATAACCAATGGTATTATCTTATTTCTCTTTCTTTCAAATACTTTACTATAACCAATGGTATTATCTTATTTTAGAAGACCTTACAATACCTCCGGAGCTAATGAAACTATTTTAGTAAAATTTAACTGTCTCAATTCCCGGGCAATTGCACCAAAAATTCGAGTTCCTTTGGGGTTTCCTTCTTGGTCAATGACAACCGCAGCATTGTCATCGTATCGTATTATCATACCGTTATCACGTTTGAGTTCTTTACAAGTACGTACAATTACAGCTCTGACCACCTCTGATCTTGCTAGGGGCATATTTGGCACTGCGTCTTTGATCACAGCAACAATAACGTCACCGATATGAGCATATCGACGATTGCTAGCTCCTATGATTCGAATACACATCAATTCTCGAGCCCCGCTGTTATCTGCTACATTCAAAAGGGTCTGGGGTTGAATCATATCATTTTTTTAGAATCTATTCTTTCAATGCAAAGCAAAGAGTGAAGAAAAAAAAAAAGAAATATTGTTTGTCCAAAGAAAGAAACCGGCACCTGTTATTGTTTTTTTATCCCCAAGACCTTTTTCTTTTGATTTTTTTTTTATCCCGAAATAATGAATTGAGTTCGTATAGGCATTTTGGACGATGCTATTGAAATCGCCCTTCTGGCTATATTTTCTGTTACTCCACCCATTTCATAAAGTATTCGACCTGGTTTAACAACAGCTACCCAATATTCAGGGGATCCTTTCCCCGAACCCATACGTGTTTCTGCGGGTCTTACTGTAACCGGTTTGTCTGGAAATATACGTACCCATATTTTTCCACCGCGGCGTGCATTTCGTGTCATTGCTCGTCGACCTGCTTCTATTTGTCTAGACGTGATCCAAGCAGGTTCAAGTGCCTGAAGAGCGTATTTACCGAAAGAAATATGATTACCTCGATAAGATATTCCTTTCATTCTTCCTCTATGTTGTTTACGGAATCTGGTTCTTTTGGGGTTATAGTTGATGGTTGGTTCTGAATTCCATCTCTACTACAGAACTGGACATGAGAGTTTCTTCTCATCCAGCTCCTCGCGAATAATAAAATTTTAAAAATGTCTATTATTCATTTGTATATCTTGCTTTTTTAGCTAACTAAGCATATTAATATTTCTATTTTATATTTTTAAATTGATATTTTTAAATTATGTTCTAACGAATATTTGTTTTGTTTTTCTTTTTATCCTATTGGATTGAGCAAAAATTATCAATCCAAGAAGATAAAATTTTCACGGGCGAATATTGACTCTTTTCGTCGCTATTTTAGTTGTAGGGTTAACTCATGACTTTTATTTTCCCAATAGATGAAGGAATTAGTCTCTGGTTTGTTTCGCCATCCCGATCAATGAGTCTGTTTTCAATAGATTTGGATTCACAGGTTCCGTCGTTCCCATCGCTTCTTACTTAATGGTTAGGTCTGATTTCTACAACGGAGCTCGTAATGAAATTTTTTCTTGAGCCAATTTTCTTAGTCTTTATTGGCTCGAAGCTCTTATTTTT